AAGACTTTATTTATTTTATTTTGGATCTAAGTATTTATTACTTAATTACTTTACTGCCGGGCCATAGCAATTGCACCTATCAAAGCAACTAAAAGAATTATAGAAATGAGTTCAAATGGAAGGTAAAAATCTGTTGATAAATGAATCCCAATTTGTTGAACGTTACTTGTTAGGTCCTGCTCTATAATTTGATTTGATCTTGTAGTCCAAACAATCCCGTACCACGACGTATCCGAGATAGTAGTAATTAGTGAAAAAAGAATACTTGTACAAACCAGTGAAGTGACCCCATCCCCAACGGTCCAAAGGTAGAAATCATTGTAATATTCTGAACCATTCATGAACATCACAGCAAATAGGATTAAAACATTTACAGCTCCTATGTAAATAAGGAGCTGTGCAGCAGCTACAAAATAGGAGTTAGATGGAATATGGAATAAGGATATACAAACAAGAACCAGTCCCAATGAAAAAGCAGAATAAATTGGGTTGGTAAGTAAGACCACCCCCAGACCTCCTAATATAAGACCTGATCCCAGAAATACTAAAAGAATATCATGTATTGGTCCAGGTAAATCCATTATGTGTAAAAAAAGAGATAAATAAATCGAAATATTTCATAAACTTACTAACCGATCCAAGAAAAAAGAGGTTACCTTATTTTTTTTTTCTTGTATATGATACGTTCCTAATTGAATCCTAAAGGGGTGTAGATTTATATAGATACAGTTATTGGATCAATCTCGCTACTGTATCTGAAAGAGTAGTTCGAAATTTTATATTTTGAAATCATCACAGATCTATGAATCCATTCTAAATCAAAATCAAGCCTTGATTCTCACCAATCAATAGTTATTTACTGACCTAGCAAAATGAAAGAAGCCTCACTCTTTTACTTTAGATCAAAACGGAATCTTAGTAATTGGTAATCGTTTTTGAATCAAGAGGTTTACCCCTGATTATTTTGATTGGAGTCGAATTCGTAATTGTTCGAATTGTGTAATCTCCAATTACTGACATTGGTAACCGGCCCAAAGCAATTTGATTATAATTCAATTCGTGACGATCATAAGTAGAAAGTTCATATTCTTCAGTCATTGATAAACAGTTTGTTGGACAATACTCGACACAATTACCACAAAATATACAGATTCCAAAATCAATACTATAATTAAGCAATCGTTTCTTTCTAATATCCGTTTCCAATCTCCAATGAACAACGGGTAGATCTATGGGGCATACCCGAACACATACTTCACAAGCAATGCATTTATCAAATTCAAAATGGATTCGACCACGAAAACGCTCCGATGTGATCGATTTTTCATAAGGATATTGAATAGTCACAGGTAAACGATTCACGTGAGATAAGGTAATCATGAAACTTTGACCAATATACCTTGCAGCTCGTATTGTCTGTTGACCATAATTCATGAACCCAGTCACCAAAGGGAACATATCGTGGATATCCATGAATAGTTTGATGTTTCTTTCTCTTGCTCTAGATAGGTTATGAATCTAGAATATCCTATTTTGTTATAGCGAAACGAGTTGGGAAGAAGTTGTTAATAATAGATTACCTAGAGAAATAGGTAAAAGAAATTTCCACCCAAGGTTTAATAGCTGGTCCATTCTCATCCTAGGTAAAGTCCATCTTGTTGTGATAGGAATGAACAGGAACAAATAAGCTTTAGCTAATGTAATAAGGATACCAACTGTCATTCCAAAGACTCCACCTGTTTTATTTATTCCAAAAGGTTCAGAAATGAATATGTACGGAATAGAGAAATTCCACCCGCCCAAGTAAAGAACTGTTACAAATAATGAAGAAACTAGTAGATTTAGGTAAGAAGCAACGTAAAATAAACCAGATTTAATACCTGAATATTCGGTTTGATAACCTGCTACTAATTCCTCCTCTGCTTCTGGTAAATCAAAAGGTAATCTTTCACATTCCGCTAGGGAAGAAATTAGAAAAACTATAAACCCTATAGGTTGACGCCACAGATTCCACCCCCAAAACCCATATTTTGACTGTGCCTCAACTATATCAACTGTACTTGAACTGTTAGATAATCATAGTCGATGATAACATCACTATTCCCATCACTATTCCAGAACCGCACATGAGACCTCAGCTTCATACGGCTCCTCGATGGCCACAAATAAATCTAAGGACTGGTTCATTATTACCTCGGCATGTTTGTAGTGTAGATTAGAGTAACGATGTATCGAAGAGTCCCGAATTAGACCAATGGAATTCCGTCCGCCATAATAAAAAAAAAAGCGCTTCCGAATTGATCTCATCCTTTATTTTCTAATTAGACTTAGAATTCTTTTAGTTCAGTAATAACTTAATCCTTCAATAAAATACTCGTTGTTTCAATAGATATTTCGACCCACACTTTTCGTACGAAAAATAATTAGACACTAATTCATGAGTTATAGTTGATAAATCATTATAAGAATTCTATCCGTATGAATATGGATAGGATTGAGGAAAGAAAGAATAAACAAAGATCTCTTATTATTCAGTTTTCCTATTGCATTCCATTTCTTTCGTTCCTGTTCTTCTTTCTCACTCAGAGGGGGGTTTCTAAAAAATCAAATCAAAGGATTACTTCGTTCTCGACAGTCATTTATTTAATCAGTGGATAGAAGCATACTCTGGATCGGAATCGTGAGGAAGTACTGCTTGATCATTTCTACGAACTTAAAGCCCTCATTATGATTCCTTTTATGTTATGCAGAAATATCCCTTTGGATACCTTACATTATCTTCATCACTAATCCTTTGTGTACCTTCGTGTTCCTAACCGTCCACTCATTTTTGATTGATCCCCGATATGGTAATACATACAACATACAACAACATACAATACAATAGTAGAAACTCCATACAGTTGATCTTTTGCACCCGCTTCAAGTCATGATGACTAATCAACCAATCTTGGGGTAAACAGTTTCGACCGCTTATGTTTACTTCCACTTTACTCTCGTACATAGGGAATGAGAATCAATCTTCTTACTGCAAATTCATAAGCTGTTTTGTTTCACTCATATAACTATCTGGTTTAACTCATCGACCCGAATGATGAATAAAAAGAGAAAGGTATCTATTCAACACATCCAACCCCTTTCCTGGAAATAAAGGAAAGGGGTAAAGGTTCATGTTCCAACGAATCACACGTAGAGATATTGATAACACACACGGAGTTAATGGTATTTCATAACTAATAGATTGAGCAGCAGCTCGTAGACCACCTGAAAAGGAATATTTATTATTCGATCCATATCCTGACATAAGAAGTCCAATAGGAGCAATACTGGAAATAGCGATCCATAAAAAAACGCCTATACTGAGATCGGCTAGAACAAGGCGATAGCCAAAAGGAATTACTAAATAGCTTAGTAGAATTGATATGACCGCTATAGATGGCCCCATACTGAATAAACGAACATCTCCTCTAGATGGGAGAAGATCCTCTTTCAAAAGTAGTTTGGTCCCATCTGCTAGAGCTTGAAGAATTCCCAAGGGGCCGGCATATTCAGGCCCAATACGTTGTTGTATCCCTGCAGATATTTCTCTTTCTAACCACACAATCACGAGTACGCCTATTGTGATTCCCGATACAGGAGTAAAAATAGGGACAAGCAGCCATAAGAGGTCATAGACCTCTTTTAAGGATTCCGGTCTGGAAAAAGAATTGATAGCTTGTACTTCTGTCGTATCAATTATCATTTCAACGATCAACTTCTCCCATAATGATATCTATACTACCTAGTATCGTCATGATATCAGCCAATTTCATTCTTTTAACTAGCTGAGGAAGAATTTGCAAATTGATGAAACCAGGTGGACGAATTTTCCATCTCCAGGGAAAAACACTATTATCCCCTATCAGAAAAATTCCCAATTCTCCCTTTGGGGCTTCTACTCTCACATAAAGTTCTTGTTTCGACAATTCAAAAGTGGGAGAAGGCTTTTTACTAATGAATCGATATTCAAAACCATTCCATTCGGAATCACTTGCTCTATCAAAGCGTCGAACTTCTAAGTTCTCATAGGGCCCCCCCGGAATTCCTTCTAGAGCCTGTTGAATAATTTTTATGGATTCCGTCATTTCATTGATTCGTACTAAATAACGAGCTAATGAGTCTCCTTCTTTTTGCCACTGGACTTCCCAATCGAATTCATCGTAACACTCATAATGATCAACTTTACGAAGATCCCATTGGATTCCGGAAGCTCGTAGCATTGGTCCCGATAAACCCCAATTTATTGCTTCCTCCCCACCAATAATGCCCACCCCTTCAACTCGTTCCAAAAAAATGGGATTTTGCGTAATAAGCTTTTGATATTCAACAATTCCTGTTAAAGAATAATCGCAGAAATCCAAACATTTATCTATCCAGCCATGAGGTAGATCAGCAGCGACTCCCCCGATACGGAAATAATTATGCATCATTCGCATACCTGTGGCAGCTTCGAATAGGTCATATAGCAATTCCCTTTCTCTGAAAATATAGAAGAAGGGAGTCTGTGAACCGATATCTGCCATAAAAGGTCCAAGCCATAATAAATGAGAAGCTATACGACTCAGCTCCAGCATAATTACTCTGATATAGCTGGCTCTTTTGGGTACTTGAATATTTCCTAATTGTTCTGGTGCATTTACCGTTATTGCCTCTGTGAACATAGTAGCTAAATAATCCCAACGTGTTACATAAGGAAGATATTGTATAATTGTTCGGTTTTCCGCAATTTTTTCCATCCCTCTGTGTAAATAACCCAATACGGGTTCGCAGTCAATAACATCTTCACCATCTAGAGTAACGATAAGTCGAAGAACACCATGCATTGATGGGTGGTGAGGACCCATATTAACTATCATGAGGTCTTTTCTTGTAGCCGGTACATTCATATGTTTTCTTCTCCGATCCATTATTCTATGAATTGCCGAAAACGAAATAAATGAGGTTCATCAAAATTCAAGATCTAATAAACCAAAGAATTCAAATAATCTTCAAATTAACGAGTTTTTGGTTCCCGAATATCTAATTGATCGATTAATTTTTTATAACGCACTCTATTTTTCTTTGACAAATAAGCCAGCAGTCGTTGACGTTTTCCCAGAATTTTCCGCAAACCTATCTGAGATAAATAATCTTTTCTGTGCAATTCAAAATGTGAAGTAAGTCTCTGTATCTTATTGGTGAAACTGATTACTTGAAATTCAACAGACCCTTTGTTTTTTTCTTCTTTCGGAATAACTGAGATGAATGAATTTTTGACCATAACCATAAAAATAAAATTTATCTCTCTTTTTTTTTTTTTTTTTTCACAGATATGGATTTTACCAATCAGGAATAATAATAATGCCAGTTATTTTGATCTGATACACCCAATAATCTGGATTTATTCATATATTACTTTATTCTATCAAATCAAATCAAAATTTAATTCAAATGAATTGTAAGTACAATTTGTAATTTGATTCGATAGAAGGGCAATTTCTGTACCCACAAAAGAAAATTATTTTGACCTAAGAAGATTCTGCCGAATCATTTCTAGATTCAATCCAATTGAGACGTTATTGAATCGGTATCATGTATTAGAATGTAACACAGCGTGTGTGTACATTCATATACCAGACCCGACACCTGATATATAGGAAATGTACCAACCATCAACTAATTCCGAATCGTGGATACATATGTATCCTTGACATACTGAAACGGCTGCCATTATTGGTATCAAACCAGTAGCGATTCATACAAGCTAAATCCTCTAATCGATAATTGGGCCAAAGAAACAATTTGAATTGAATGAATTTATTTATATCTGTATCAATATGCTTGTCCTCATCCAAAAATTGCCCCCAGTTCCTTACATTGTTGTCATTGAAAAATACCGGATTTCTATCCATAACATTCCTATTTCCGGAATTGAAACAAATTAGAATTCTCAATTCTCTACGACGCCTAGGGGATAGAATATTTTCAGGAACAAGCAAATCATAATGATTTTCGTCTCTATTCACAAGCATCTTTTTATGTTGTACAATGGATCCGTTGAAATAATTCTCATCAACATACCTTTTTTCTCGATATCTTCCATTAGTTTGGCATTTATTATTATGGACCAATGAGATACTTATGGTTTGATACATAATAAATTGTCTATCCCATTTTATAGACAGACGTACTGGTTCGAGAATCAATATTCCCTTTTTTATCAATTCTGGAAGAGTTAGATTCGTCTGAATTAACATTACATCCAGGTGCATTTCTCCTCCTTGAATAGAGGATATAGCAATTTCCTTTGCATTTATTAGTCTAAGCAGGAAACAATATACCTTAACATTATTGAAAATTCTGTGATTCAAAGGATCATCCCATCTCAATTGAAAAAGCAAATATTTTTTCAGGAATAACTCTAGTTTTGCTTTCTTGTTACTCTCGGGTTGTCCTTTCTTTTCACGTTTTTGAATGTCTGATTCCGTGTAATCCTTTTCAAAACCTTTTTGTCGTTTTCGTGCGTCTGAGCCAATATTTCCGTGGCCGAGCTGTTCTTTTTCTTCTTGATTTCGATTCTTTAATTCAAGATATTCTTTTTGATTAGATGATATACGAAGATCCTTTTTTTTATTTCCATTAACGTTTTTGTTTTCACTAATGTTTTCATTTCCATTAAAAACGAAAAGAAGTAATTTTATTGGTATAATCCACGGTTTGATCTTATATGCATCATAAAGTGGCACAAATTCTGAGAAGAACCAAGATTTCTTATTTAATATGGGACGATATAGCATTTCTTTATTCATTCCCGTCAAAAAAAAGTTTTTTTTTTGATTGGGTGGGTTGATTTCTTGATGAATCGTGAGATAGAAAAGATCTTTCTTATCAATCATTTGATAATAATCAGTCTCGGTCTTAGTCATTTTATTAATGTTGGTCCCGGTATCCGTATCGGTCCAGGACTCAATATCGATATTCTTTCTAAGAAATAAATCGAAAATTTTCCACTCCAAATATTTTCTATCCGTACTTTTACCCGTACCAATAATATACTCTTCTCCTAGATAATCACTAATAGATATATCCCCCAGTACATAAAATGGTTCAATTTTAGGTGTGTTGTAATTATATGGAATCTCTCGGTCCTCGTTTACTTGTAATGAGGATGGATAAATATATGAGTCTTTCCTATCCCCATAATTAATATATTTATATGAAAAAAGATCATATCTGTAGTTTTTTTTTAATTTTGCTTTTTTGCTCGTCAATGAATTCACTTCATAATCATTTTTTTTCTCGTAATGAATGAATTGGGCTTTTTCGTATGAATTATTTTTTGAGTCTTTATTTTGAATCGTACGACGCCGATTGACCCTAGTTCGCCATTTTTGCGGTACTAATTTAGACCACCTAGCCTGAGATAAATTGTATTGATAATGACCCCTTAACCAGTTTTTCCATTCATTCATTCCAGAATTCGGAAGTTTTTTATGCCTTGATTTGGAATCTAATATTCTTCGTGTTCCAAAAAAATTCCTGATTCTATCCTTAAGAATAAGATATGCTTCGCGATATTGAAGTAGAGATCTCAAATGATACTTCTTATTAATAGCTTGGATTTGTGATAATTTGTAAAATACAGATGCTTGTGAAAAGGAATATAGGTCACCAGAAATCTTTGATTTATTATTACTAATATTAGAAAGAGACTTTTTTATAGTCGAAATAAAGTAAATTTTTTTTTTATTTGTTTCATCAACCCCTTCTTTATTTTTTTCATCATTGTGAATGTATTTATCGATAATCTTTTTTGTTGATTCAAGGAAAAGTTGTACATTGACTCTAGAAACATTAACAGTACATAGAAAGATATGTATGTATATTCTTTCGTTGAAAAATGTCAAAAAATAGTGCCATTTGCGTATGAATATGAATCTGTTACTTCTTCTTTTTGATATCTGCCAAATATGTTTCTGCGATTCCGATCTTTTATCACCACAACTTGTATCGTTAGGACTAATATTTATATCCGGAGTTAGAAATATTTTTCTTTTGTCTTTTGCACCCCTTTCTATTTGATTTCTGATTAGGGTTGTTCTATCGGACAGATCTTTCCTTTTTTTTTCTGTCAGTGAATAATTTGCCCAATCCATGAATCTAATTCGAGTGGTCGATTCAGGAACAATTTTATTACTGCTTATGATTATGGAATCTTTTCCGTTTTCATTCGGTTCATATACTTTCTTCAATACAAATAAGAAAATTGGATTTACGTTTGCAAACTCTTTTATTATTCTTTTTAAAAATAGAACCGTTTTGATAATCCATCTTGTTTTTTCTTTTGAGACCTTTATAAACTGTTTTGTTTTTTCTTTGAAAACTCTTAGAACTAGAAAACATTTTTTTTTCACTTTTCTCTTTTTTTTTTCGAATTCATTATAAATAGGTTCAAAAAAGGAAGGTTGTTGTCGGGCAGAACCAAAAGGTAGTTCGGTTTCCCTTCCCCAGATTGTTAAAAAACAAAAATTTTCTGTTTTCCCTTTCTTTTGGATTGGGTCTCTATGATGGGATCGTAGTTTGGATTTGCGCCAGGGTTTCAGACAGAAAGGAAATAGGATTTTTATCTGAATACCATCTGTTAACCAGTTTTTCGGAAATTCTGTTTCTGATAATTGAACACCATTATAGGTGCATTTAACATGCATTTCTCTATTCCACTCCTTCAAATCCTCGTACCACTCGGGGAATTGAAATAAGAACATACGACCAAGGTTTTTAGCTATTATCAATGAAGGCAATATGATGTATTTTCTAAGAATCGATTGGGTTACTAACATAGTACCTCTTATTGCTTGAGCAAATATAATAGTATCCCAAGTTTCTGCTATTGCTATCCTTTCGTTCTCGTTTTTTTTATCTGCAATTTTTTTTGCCTTTTCTTTTGCCTCTTCCTCCTCAGAATCCGAAGTTTTGAATTTCGGTCCTGTATCTATCCAATTTCTAAAAATGAGATTCATTGTTCGGGAGATATCAAAAGAAAAAAAAAAAGTTTTGTCTATTCTGTCCAAAAAAAGCAGGGAATGCACATTCGCTTGAAACATTTCCCAAGTAACTATTTTACGTCTTTGAGCGCGCATGGATCCTTTTACTATATCCCGACGAAAATCTGATTGTTGCGAGTAACGTACCAAAGCCAACTCTTCTGCTTGATCACTATTAGTACTGGTACTAGTATCAGTATTGGTATTCTGATCCGGATCCGCCTTATCAGTATAAATTACCACACGTTTGGCTTTTCTTGAACGAATCCCATGATTTTCTGTTGATTCTTCCTCATTTTCCTCCTCCCGCTCTTCAAAAGAATTGATCAATTTGTATGATCGTCGAGGAATCTTTTTACCGATTTCTTCTATTCCAATAGATTTATTTTGAATTGTTTGATTATTTGGATCAGTTGTAATTACATCGAATAGAAATTTCAAACATTTTGTTTTATTTTCTGAATCAAATCTTCTTTGTTCGGATATTAAAACAAGCTTTTTAAAATTCAGACTAAAACCTGTTGTTGATTTCCTAGCTAATTCACTGATAGAGGTCAAGAAAGGACCAATGTCTGTCGATAATGATTCTCCATTAAATGTATCCATTTTATGTTCAATTTTTTGGTAATCAGTAGGAAGCCTATCATGAATCTTATTTATCCAAACCATTCCTATAGAATCTTCTGTCGAAGTGATTGAGTCATCCACCATTGAACGTGAATACACTTTTTTGATTGTTCCACGACATGGTCCGTTTAAAAAAGGATCATACACTCTAGGCAAGCATTCTTGGTTATTCTTATCTTCTTGGTTATTTTTATCATTATACAATCTGGTCCTTTTTTCAAGCACATCCATAGTAAGAGATCCCTTGTTTAGAACTTCTATTCGGTTTATGAATTCATTGCTCAAGCTGTACCTTTTTTGTTCATTGGTAT